GGAGATCCCATTTCTATACCAACTCAAGATATGCTTATAGGACTCTATGTATTAACGATCGGGAATCGTCGAGGTATTTGTGCAAATCGGTATAATCCGTGTAATGGAAGAAACTTTCAAAATAAAACAGCTGACGATAAGTATACTAAAGAAAAAGCACCTTATTTCTGTAGTTCTTATGATGCGCTTGGGGCTTATCGGCAAAAACGAATCAATTTAGATAGTCCTTTGTGGCTCCGGTGGCGACTCGATCAGCGTGTCATTGCCTCAATAGGAGTTCCCATCGAAGTTCAATACGAACCTTTGGGTAACTATCATGAGATTTATGAGCACTATCTAATAGTAAGAAGTGTAAAAAAAGAAATCCTTTGTATATACATTCGAACTACTCTCGGTCATATTTCTTTTTATCGAGAAATAGAAGAAGCCATACGGGGATTTTGTTGGGCCCACTCAAACGCTACTTAAGCTAAGTAATTATGGGATACCGTGGGAGTTTTGTTCTCTGTGGTTCAACCGGTATCATAATTTACGAATTTCTACACGAATCGAGATCGAGGAAAGGAAGTCTTCAAATCACCGACTCAAACCCATTGTCGAATACTATTCAGCGGAATATGGAGGTACTTATGGCAGAGCGGGCTGATCTGGCCTTTCACAATAAAGCGATAGACGCAACTGCTATGAAACGACTTATTAGCAGATTAATAGATCACTTCGGAATGGCATATACATCGCACATCCTGGATCAAGTAAAGACTCTGGGTTTCCGGCAAGCTACTGCTAGATCCATTTCATTAGGAATTGATGATCTTCTACCAATACCTTCTAAGAGATGGATAGTCCAAGAAGCCGAACAACAAAGTTTTCTTTTAGAAAAGCACCATCATTACGGGAATGTACACGCGGTAGAGAAATTGCGTCAATCCATTGAAATATGGTATGCCACAAGTGAATATTTGAGACAAGAAATGCATCCTAATTTTAGGATGACTGATCCTTCTAATCCAGTCCATATAATGTCCTTTTCGGGAGCTAGAGGAAATGCATCTCAGGTACATCAATTAGTAGGCATGAGAGGATTAATGTCGGACCCCCAAGGACAAATGATCGATTTACCCATTCAAAGCAATTTACGCGAAGGACTTTCTTTAACGGAATATATCATTTCCTGCTACGGGGCCCGCAAAGGAGTTGTGGATACTGCTGTACGAACATCAGATGCTGGATACCTCACGCGTAGACTTGTTGAAGTAGTTCAACACGTTGTTGTGCGTAGAACGGATTGTGGAACTATCCGAGGTATTTCCGTAAGTTCTCGAAATGGGATGACGGAACGAATTTTGATCCAAACACTAATTGGTCGTGTATTAGCAGACGACCTATATATGGGCCTACGATGCATTGCCGCTCGAAATCAAGATCTTGGGATTGAACTCGTCAATCGATTCATAACCTTTCGAGCACAATCAATATATATTCGAACCCCCTTTACTTGCAGAAGTACATCTTGGATCTGTCGATTCTGTTATGGTCGGAGTCCCGCTCATGGCGATCTGGTCGAATTGGGAGAAGCAGTAGGTATTATTGCGGGGCAATCAATTGGGGAACCAGGGACTCAACTAACATTAAGAACTTTTCATACGGGTGGAGTATTCACAGGCGGTACTGCAGAACATGTACGAGCCCCCTTTGACGGAAAAATCAAATTCAATGAGGATTTGGTTCATCCCACACGTACACGCCATGGATATCCTGCCTTTCTCTGTTATAGAGACCTGTATGTAACTATTGAGAGTCAGGATATTCTACATAATGTCAATATTCCATCAAAAAGTTTTCTTTTTGTCCAAAATGACCAATATGTAGAATCAGAACAGGCGATTGCTGAGATTCGCGCCGGAAAATCCACTTTCCTTTTTAAAGAAAGTGTTCGAAAACATATTTACTCTGATTCGGGGGGAGAAATGCACTGGAGTACCGATGTGTACCACGCGCCTGAATATATATATGGGAATGTTCATCTCTTACCAAAAACAAGCCATTTATGGATGTTATCGGGAGGTCCGTGCGGATCCAGTAGAGTCCCTTTTTCGCCCCACAAGGATCAAGATCAAATGCATGTTTATTCTCTTTCTGTCGAACGGAGATCTATTTCTGACCTTTCAGTGACTGATGATCGAGTGAGACACAAATTGTTTAGTTCGGATCCTTCCGGTAAAAATAAAAAGAAGGGGGGGGTTCTTGATTATTCAGGACCTGATCGAATCCTATCCAATGGCCGTTGGAATTTTCTATACCCCCCCTTTTTCCACGAGAACTCTGATTTATTGGCGAAAAGGCGAAGAAATAGATTCATCATACCATTCCAATATGATCAAGAACGAGAGAAAGTACTAATGCCCCATTCTGGTATCTCGATTGAAATACCCATAAATGGTATTTTACGAAGAAATAGTATTCTTGCTTATTTCGATGATCTACGATACAGAAGAAGCAGTTCGGGAATGACTAAATATGGAACCATAGGGGGGGAAGCAACCGTCAAAAAAGAGGATTTGATTGAGTATCGAGGAGCAAAAAATTTTGGGCCGAAATCGAAATACCAAATGAAAGTAGATCCATTTTTTTTCATTCCCGAGGAAGTGCATATCCTTCCCGGATCTTCGCCCATAATGGTACGGAACAATAGTCTCATTGGAGTAGATACACTAATCGCTTTAAATACAAGAAGCCGAATGGGTGGATTGGTCCGAGTGGAGAGAAAAAAAATATCTATTGAACTGAAAATCTTTTCTGGAGATATCCATTTTCCTGGAGAGACAGATAAGATATCCCGGCACAGCGGCATCTTGATATCACCGGGAACGGAAAAAAAAAATTCTAAGAAATCAAACCAATTGAAAAATTGGATCTATGTCCAGCGGATCGCACTTACCAAGAAAAAGTATTTTGTTTTGGTTCGACCCGTAGTCACATATGAAATAGCGGATGGGATCAATTTATCGCCGCTTTTCCCCCAGGATCTGTTGCGGGAAAGGGATAATGTGCAATTACAAGTTATCAATTATCTCCTTTATAGAAATGGAAAACTGATTCGAGGAATTTCTCACACAACTATTCAATTGGTTCGGACTTGTTTAGTATTGAATTGGGAAAAAGACCAAAATGAAAATGATTCTATAGAAGAGGTTCATGCTTCCTTTGTTGAAGTAAGGGCAAATGATCTGATTCGAGATTTTATAAAAATGGATTTGGCGAAGCCCCAGCCCCCCTTTTCGTATATCGTAAAAAGGAACGATACGGCGGGTTCAGGGTTGATCCCCGATAATGGATCAGACCGCACCAATATCAATCCTTTGTCTTCCAAGGCGAGGATTCAATCACTTACCCAACAGCAAGGAACTATTTGTACGTTTCTGAATAGAAATAAGGAATGCCAATCTTTTCGATTTTTGTCATCATCTGATTGTTCTCGAATTTGTCCAGTCAATGGTTCAAAGTGTCACAAGGTGACAAAAGAACTAATTCCAATTAAAGAGAATCCTATGATTCCCGTTAGGAATTCGTTAGGTCTCTTAGGGACTGTACCTAAAATCGCGAATTTTTATTCCTCTTCTCGTTTAAAAACTCAGAATCCCATTTTGTTAAAAAAATATTTGCTACTTGACGGTTTAAAACAGATTTTTCACGTACTTAAATACTATTTAATGGATGAAAATGAGAGAATTTATAATTCCGATCCGCGCAGTAACACCGTTTTGAATTTATTCGATTTGAATTGTTGCTTCCCACGTCACGAGTATTGTGAGGAAACATCCACAATAATTAGCCTTGGACAGTTTCTTTCTGAAAATGTATGTCTATCCAAATACAGACCACACAGAAAATCTGGCCAAGTTCTAGTTGTTCATGTTGACTGCTTAGTCATAAGATCCGCCAAGCCTCATTTGGCCATTCGAGGGGCAACCGTCCACGGCCATTATGGAGAAACCCTTTACGAGGGAGATACGTTAGTTACATTTCTATATGAAAAATCGAGATCGGGTGATATAACGCAAGGTCTTCCAAAGGTAGAACAAGTGTTAGAAGTGCGTTCGATTGAGTCAATATCGATGGACCTAGAAAAGAGGATTGAAGGTTGGAATGAGCATATAAGAAAAATTCTTGGAATTCCGTGGGGATTCGCGATTGGCACTGAGCTAACCATAGCGCAAAGTCGTATCTCTTTGGTTAATAAGATCCAAAAGGTTTATCGATCCCAGGGGGTGCAGATCTCTAATAGGCATATAGAGATTATTGTACGTCAAATAACATCCAAAGTGTTGGTTTCAGAAGATGGAATGTCTAATGTTTTTTCACCCGGCGAACTAATCGGATTCTTGCGGGCGGGACGAACAGTGCGTACTTTGGAAGAAGCGATCTGTTACCGAGCCATCTTGTTGGGAATAACGAAAGCATCTCTGAATACCCAAAGTTTCATATCTGAAGCGAGTTTTCAAGAAACCGCTCGGGTTTTAGCAAAAGCTGCTCTCCGAGGCCGCATTGATTGGTTGAAAGGCCTGAAAGAGAACGTTGTTCTGGGAGAGATGATACCTGTTGGTACCGGATTCAAAGGATTAGTGCACCGTTCAAGGCAACACAGCAACATTCCTTTGGAAATAAAAAAGAAGCATCTATTCGAGGGGGAAATGAAAGATATTTTGTTCCAACACAGAAAATGATTGCATCCCAAAGAATTTTCACGATACACCAGAACAATCATTTACGGGATTTCATAATTCCTAAGAGGAGATTCATTCTTTTCCGTTTTTTAACTATCTGGTCTTGGTCCAGTCATTCTATTTTAGAATAAGAATAATGGTGGATAGAAAGGAATTAATAACTTGGACCGTATATCAACGGCTTATCTCCGGTAGAAGGTTCCGTCGGAACAATTATTTATTTTGTGGTACCTCGTCTCTTTTTTTTTTTCAAAAAAAAAAGAGGAAAGGTGGGGGAAGAAATGAAAAAAAGATATTGGAACATCAAATTGGAAGAGCTGCTGAGGGCAAGAGTCCATTTGGGTCATGGCGCTAGGAAATGGAATCCTAGAATGGCACCTTACATCTTTGCAAATCGTAAAGGTACTCATATTACAAATATTTTTAGAACTGCTCGTTTTTTATCGGAAGCCTGTAATTTAGTTTTTGATGCAGCAAGTAGGGGAAAACACTTCTTAATAGTTGGTACAGGAAAGAAAGTAGCCAGTTCGGTAGCATCAACTGCAATAAAGGCTCGGTGTCATTATGTTAATAAAAAATGGACTGGTGGTATGTTAACGAATTGGTCCACTACAGAAAGGAGACTTTATAAGTTCAGGGACTTGAGAGCGAAACAAGAGACGGGGAAACTCAACCGCCTCCCGAAAAGGGATGCAGCAATATTGAAGAGACAATTATCCCGCCTGCAAAGATATCTAGGCGGGATCAAATATATGACAAGGTTACCCGATATTGTCATCGTCGTTGATCAGCAAAAAGAAAATACGGCTCTTCGAGAATGTCTCATTTTAGGAATTCCAACGATTTGTTTAATTGATACAAATTGTGACCCAGATCTCGCAGATCTTTCGATTCCAGCCAACGATGACGCTAGAGCCTCAGTCCGATTGATTCTTAACAAATTAGTATCCGCAATTTGTGCGGGTCGTTCTAGCTCTAGAAGAAACCGTTGATTAATAATAAGATAGGTCAATGCCTTTGGAACTCTTCCTAAATTGATTCAAGTGGACCAAAAGCACCGAGGGTATTATTTAATTACTTAGTAATATTAGTAAAATGTACCATTAAAATGAAAGTAGGCGAGCCGAAAAAGAGATGGTTGAATCAAAATAATTTCTTTTATGTTCTATTTTTGTCAGAGAGGAATATGAATGTTCTACCGTGTTCCATCAACACCCTAGGAGAAGGGTTATACGAGCTATCCGGTGTGGAAGTGGGCCAGCATTTCTATTGGCAACTGGGGGGTTTCCAAGTCCATGCCCAAGTACTTATCACTTCTTGGGTCGTAATTGCTATCTTACTAGGTTCGGTCAGTATAGCCGTTCGGGATCCACAAACCATTCCAACAGACGGTCAGAATTTCTTCGAATATGTCCTTGAATTCATTCGAGACTTGAGCAAAACCCAGATTGGAGAAGAATATGGTCCTTGGGTTCCCTTTATTGGAACTATGTTCCTTTTTATTTTTGTTTCTAACTGGTCAGGTGCTCTTTTACCCCGGAAAATGATACAGTTACCTCATGGGGAGTTAGCTGCACCGACGAATGATATAAATACTACTGTTGCTTTAGCTTTACCCACGTCAGTGGCATATTTCTATGCGGGTCTTACCAAAAAAGGATTGAGTTATTTCGGTAAATATATTCAACCAACTCCAATACTTTTACCGATTAACATCTTAGAAGATTTCACAAAACCCTTATCACTTAGTTTTCGACTTTTCGGGAATATATTGGCCGATGAATTAGTAGTTGTTGTTCTTGTTTCTTTAGTACCTTCAGTAGTTCCTATACCTGTTATGTTCCTTGGATTATTCACAAGTGGGATTCAAGCTCTTATTTTTGCTACTTTATCCGCGGCTTATATAGGTGAATCCATGGAAAGTCATCATTGACTAGTTTATCCCAACCTGTCGGCGGCTCAAGAGAATTTACTCGGGAACATAATATATAGAAATACGTTCTATATGGTCTGGAGTAAGAGCAAACAAAAAAGGTGCCCTGTATTAGGGAATTTAAAAAATGTAAAAAAAAAAAAAGAGGGAGGGGGACGAAAGAGGTCTAGGTTAGGTCTAATCTAAAAGATCTTTTTCCTAAGATTTCTGCTTGGTCCATTTATTCATATCTCTCCAATCAATATTCTATTTCTATTTGTTCAGTCAACGACGATTATTAATTGGAATAAGAAAAGAATTCTTATGTTTATCTGTTTCCGACGTACGACTAAACAAACAAAAAAACTGATAGAATCATTTCTATTTCATTTGATTTCATTTAATTCAACAATGGACCCAATTGTCATTCAATTGGATCAATTCAATCTTGCTATTGATACGTACTGATTCTGGGACTGATGAATCCGCCTGTTTCTATCCATGCGAATAATGAGAAGGGGAAGAGTTTACGAACAAATAAGATTCATTAAAAAGTCGGTTAGGGAGAGATATATGTAATAGCTATAAGCTAATCCTGTGTATGTTTCGAAGAATCATTTTCGAACGGATTCAATAGAAGATCGAACGGTTTACGTTATGGACAAAATGTCTGTATATCTAATATTAGATATTTACTAGTTCAATATACATGGACTATCCATATATTACATCCCGTTGAATTTCGATGGATTTTCGTCTAAGTCCTTCCGTTTCATCTGTGACTGTGAATTGAATGAATAAACAGACGAAGTCAAGCATATGGAAGGGAAATAACAAACAATTGAAAGAACGGTTCGGAACAAGGAAACGGAAGAATTAGAACCCTATAAGTTTCCAAAAATTTCATAGATAGAGGAACTAAAAACGAGATATCGAGGTAGTTCTAATGATTCAGAATATTAGTACTTCAATTCGGAGTTTTTAGTTACTTTGACCGTATGGATCTTAGTAATGGAATTATTAACTAATAATTCCTCGGTTGATTGTATCATTAACCATTTCATTTCTTTATTTTGGTGCGAGGAACTTACCATGAATCCACTGATTTCTGCCGCTTCCGTTATTGCTGCTGGATTGGCCGTAGGGCTTGCTTCTATTGGACCCGGAGTTGGTCAAGGTACTGCCGCGGGCCAAGCAGTCGAAGGTATCGCGAGACAGCCGGAAGCAGAGGGTAAAATACGAGGTACTTTATTGCTTAGCCTCGCTTTTATGGAAGCTTTAACAATTTACGGACTGGTCGTGGCATTAGCGCTTTTATTTGCGAATCCTTTTGTTTAATTTTTTATTTTATAATTTATAAATAGGAACGTGACAAATACGCGTTTCCTTTCTTATTTTATTGCCGTCGACTTACCACTTGCTTCTTCGAATTCTATCAAGACTTCACCCCTATAATGAATTCCTCGTTGAGACAATCCTCCGGGGAAGGGCTTATTTGAGGATGAGGAGGAGGAATTAGTGGATCTGCCCGCTTTCTTACCTACCATACTTAATTTAAGGAAATCTATTTTGAAGTTTGAAAAGAATTTCAAATGAAATTTCTAATATATTGAGTTTAGAAAAAAAGTGAAAAACAGGGGGACGAGGCGATACAAAAAAACTCTGTTCGATTTTGTTAATCCTATCTATAAGAGGAGAACATATGAAAAATGTAACTGATTCTTTCGTTTCCTTGGGTTACTGGCCATCCGCTGGGAGTTTCGGGTTGAATACCGATATTTTAGCAACAAATCTAATAAATCTAAGTGTAGTAGTTGGTGTATTGATCTTTTTTGGAAAGGGAGCGTGTGCGAGTTGTGTATTTCAAGAATAGGCTGGATCCAACCGGCTGCACTTTGTTTTCCTTGTTTTGTATTTTCTATATACATAGACTACAAAAAATAGATATATATCTATTTTTTTATTTTATCAATAGATCAATAAATTTATCAAAAAATGAATCAATATTTATCAAATTTCTCAATAAAATAAAAAAAAATAGGAAAGAAAGGTGCACGATCTCGACGAATTACTTCTGAATAAATTAAGAAATCATATGTAAGAACCATAGCATTTCGTAATTCATCGGTAAATCGACTTTGATTCTCTATCAACCAATAATAAGGGACCATTAACATGGTTAAAGCTAAACCGCCTGAAGTCCGGGCGCAGGATGGTACTCTTTCTACCACACGTTAGTAAATAGAGGGTTTCAAAACAAAATAAATAGTTGGCAATTTATCCGATATAGAACGCTCATATCGATAAAATGATTTGAACCTCCTTTTACTGGAAAGGAAAGGTGTCTCACCCCTTTCCGATTCAATACTGAATCGACGACCTATGTATAATAAGAAGATTTTTTTGGATTTGGAAAAAAAGAAACAACTTTGCCGACAATGACAGATTTTTGTCTAGTCGGAAGAGCCCTCTGAATATTCTGGTCTTGTATCAGTTTCGATATCTTGCAATACGGACAGAAAAGAGAGGGTAGGCTCATTCCATGAAAAAATACGGGAATGCCCCATAACATAAGTAACTGAGCGTGAGAGCCAAATGAATCGAAAGATTCATGTTTGGTTCGGGAAGAGATCATAGAAGTAAAGTTTTGAAATAAAAGGGAAGTGAATCTACTTTCATTAACTGATTTATTAGATAATCGAAAACAGAGGATCTTGAGTACTATTCGAAATTCAGAAGAACTGCGCGGAGGAGCTATTGAGCGGCTCGAAAAAGCCCGGGCTCGCTTACGGGAGGCGGAAATGAAAGCAGATGAATATCGAGTGAATGGATACTCTGAGATAGAACGAAAAAAAAAGAATTTGATTAATGCTACATCTGCGAGTTTGGAAAAATTAGAAAATTACAAAAATGAAACCATTTATTTTGAACAACAAAGAGCAGTTAATCAGGTCCGACAACGAGTTTTCCAAAAAGCCTTACAGGGGGCTCTAGAAATCCTTAATAGTTGTTTGAACAGCGAGTTACATTTACGCATCATCAGTGCTAATATTGACATGCTCGGCGGGGCCATGAAAGAAATAACTGATTAGCCCTTCCACTTCTACTGGTGTGGGTGTAGGTATTATTTTTTTTTTTGTTTCCGAAAAAGGAAGGAGTAAGAGACGCTAATGGGAACCTTTCGAGTCGACGAAATTAGTAATATTATCCGCGAACGTATTGAACAATATAATAGAGAAGTCACGATTGTGAATACCGGCACTGTACTTCAAGTAGGTGATGGCATTGCTCGTATTCATGGTCTTGATGAAGTAATGGCTGGGGAATTAGTAGAATTTGAAGAGGGTACGGTAGGCATTGCTCT